AGGCGGGATTAAATATATGACGGGATTGCCTGATATTGTAATCATCATCGATCAGCAAGAAGAATATACGGCTCTTAGAGAATGTATCACTTTGGGAATTCCAACCATTTCTTTAATCGATACAAATTGTAATCCCGATCTCGCGGATATTTCTATTCCAGCAAATGATGACGCTATAGCTTCAATTCGATTCATTCTTAACAAATTAGTATTCGCAATTTGTGAGGGTCGTTCTAGCTATATACAAAATTCTTGATTAATAATAAGATAAATAAATCAATTTTTTTTGAGGGAGGGGCTCCCTGTATTTCGATTTAAAAAATCGGTTACTACTCCTGAATTGTACAAAAGAAAAAGAGATAAAAAAACTGGGGATATTGTGTGATTAGTTTAGTTGGTATCCAAAACTAAAATATAAAATTAAAGTAAATAAGTAAAAAAAAAAAGGGGGATCTTGAATCAAAATAATTTAAAGTTCTTATTTCTGTCAGAGGGCAATATGAATGTTTTATCATGTTCCATCAACACACTAATAAAAGAAGGGTTATATGAGATATCTGGTGTAGAAGTAGGCCAACATTTCTATTGGCAAATAGGGGGTTTCCAGGTCCATGCCCAAGTCCTTATTACTTCTTGGGTTGTAATTGCTATCTTATTAGGTTCCGCAGTTCTAGCGATTCGCAATCCACAAACCATTCCAACTGACGGCCAAAATTTCTTTGAATTTGTCCTTGAATTCATTCGAGACGTGAGTAAAACCCAGATTGGAGAAGAATATGGTCCATGGGTTCCCTTTATTGGAACCCTGTTTTTATTTATTTTTGTTTCTAACTGGTCAGGAGCCCTTTTACCGTGGAAAATTATCCAGTTACCTCAAGGGGAGTTAGCAGCACCAACGAATGATATAAATACGACGGTTGCTTTAGCTTTACTCACATCAGTAGCCTACTTTTATGCGGGTCTTAGCAAAAAAGGATTAGGGTATTTCAGTAAATACATTCAACCAACTCCAATTCTTTTACCCATTAACATCTTAGAAGATTTTACAAAACCCCTATCACTTAGTTTTCGACTTTTCGGAAATATATTAGCCGATGAATTAGTCGTTGTTGTTCTTGTTTCTTTAGTCCCTTTAGTGGTTCCTATACCTGTCATGTTCCTTGGATTATTTACAAGCGGGATTCAAGCTCTCATTTTTGCCACTTTAGCTGCGGCTTATATAGGTGAATCTATGGAAGGTCATCATTAACGATTTTTTTTTTTTCAAATATTCTTTTTTAGGTTAGCCCAATTATAGAATAGTTGGTTTACGTTATGTAAGAAACACTTGTATATGTGATATTTGATATTGACTAGGTATATATGAGTTAAAGATCTATATAATCTGAATTTGCCCTACTACTTTTGTGAATTTCGATTTAGATAGGGATTCGATTAGAAGTTCTTCCTTTTTATCTGTGAATTGGCTGAAAAAATGATAAAAAAAAGAACGAAGAATTCAAAGAATGGTTCACAAAAAAGAAATGGCATAAAAAAGTCGTATATATATATTATGAATTTTTTCAAATCCCGTGGATAGGAACTACTATCAAAGTAATTCTTATGATTCAATAATTTTATTATATTATTTCAATTCAAGTTTTTGGTTATTTTGGCTGGATGAATCTTAGCGATTACTTAATTAGAATTACGTCCTAAGTCATTGGATGATTGTATCATTAACTATTTCTTTATTTTGGTGTGAGGAACTTATCATGAATCCACTGGTTTCTGCTGCTTCGGTTATTGCTGCTGGGTTGGCTGTTGGGCTTGCTTCTATTGGACCTGGAGTTGGTCAAGGTACAGCTGCGGGTCAAGCTGTCGAAGGTATCGCGAGACAACCTGAGGCAGAAGGAAAAATACGAGGTACTTTATTGCTTAGTTTGGCTTTTATGGAAGCTTTAACAATTTATGGTCTGGTTGTAGCATTAGCGCTTTTATTTGCGAATCCTTTTGTTTAATCCTATAAATCACAAAATTCTGGATTTTTTTCGTAGTTTTTTTAATTCTATCAAGATTTAACTCCTACAATTATTCATTGAGACAACAATCCTTGGGAAGGACTAATTTGAGGATGGGGAATTAGCACATCGATTCGCTTTCTTCCTTCCCCTTATTCTTTTAGTTTAATAGAAACTTTTTTTTAAGGAGTGTTGCGAAAAAAGGAGATTTAGGTTTTTTGAACTTGACATAAAACTTGGTCTCAAATTCTAGCTTAATTCTAATAAGTCTCATTATTATTATTGAAAATTCAAAATTTTGGAAAATAAATTTGTAAATAGAATAGGTTTTTGATTCTGTTTACAAATATCCAAATAGGTAAATTAAATTATTAAATTAAAATTTCTTTTTATTGAAAATAAAAAGAATAAAAAAAAAGGACAGAGTTCTTTTTTTTATAGTTTAGCTAGAAGAGGAGATTATATGAAAAATTTAACCGATTCTTTCGTTTACTTGGGTC